TAAAAAGAGTTTTATTTTTTTCGTTATAACGAGATAGGTATGTATTAGGATCAATAATATTAATTTAATTTAAATTTTTAATATTTTGAATAAATACTTCATTCATGCGCCGGGAACCAGATTTGAACTGGTGACACGAGGATTTTCAGTCCTCTGCTCTACCAACTGAGCTATCCCGACCATTATCAATGCATCATCTTCATTTTCATTTTACTAGATGACTTAGTCCTATGTCAATTCAAAAATGTGAATCATAAAATAAAAAAATAAAGGGAAACAGGAATTCTACGTTAAAGGATGTTCTTTTGTTTTTTATGTGCATCATATATCACCCACAATAGAAAATAGAAAAAAAATTTATGCTCAGATCTTTTTTTTTTTTTAACGTAGAATCCATAAGAAACATAACGAATTTTGAATTTCTATTCAAAAAACGAGAGGATAGATCATTAAGGGATTCAACCGGGACTTTTTTGGGGATAGAGGGACTTGAACCCTCACGATTTATAAAATCGACGGATTTTCCTCTCACTATAAATTTCATTGTTGTCAATATTGTTGTCAATACTGACATATAGAATGGGACTCTATCTTTATTCTCATCTGACTAATCCATTTTGAAAAAGATATATCAGACTTTGGAGTAAATGATTTGATCAAATCATATTTGATTCTTTCTTCAACTTCCAATTGATTTGATTCAAAAAGTCTTTTTCTTTTTATAGTTAGTAGAAAGAAAGGTTATCCTTCATCTTTTTGAAAGTTTTGATGCAAGGATTCCTTGACTAACTTAATGCAGCAGTCAACTCCATTTTTTAGAACAGCTTCCATTGAGTCTCTGCACCTATCCTTTTTTGATTCTTTTGATTGAATTATTTTTTTTTTTGAAAACAGGATTTGGCTCAGGATTGCCCATTTGTAATTCCAGGGTTTCTCTGAATTTGAAAGTGATCACTTAGTATGTTTCCATACCAAGGCTCAATCCAATTAAGTCCGTAGCGTCTACCGATTTCGCCATATCCCCTTTTGTTTTTACATTCAGATCTTATTATTATGTCCTTACTTTTTGTTCCATCATTTAGATTTGCATTAATTTCATTTGATAATGATTTCTATATGAAAAATTCTTTTTTCCAATCATAAATGATTCTAGCATTTCTCTATATCCAATTCAATAGAGATAGCTATATACCACTTTTATCTTAGAAATCCCTATTTTATTCGAATTTTTCCCGTACAAATTGAGAATACTTGAACGATCGATTCTATTTTCTCTGGAATTTTGACCTTTCCGAATGAAAATTAAAAAATATGAGTGTCTCTTTAGAATTTATATTTCAATTTATATTCTAGATCGTACTTTTTTTTTTTTTCGTTTATTTCTTATTTCTTTCATTTTATTATGATAAGATACCTTATTCTAGAATATATTCTCTAACATAACTCAAAGTAACTGCAATGTAAATTTATAACTGATTATGGAAATTATGTACTAGTACTAACTAGTATTAAAATATTATGAATAGTATAAAATGAAATTTCATTTGAATTCAAAAAATTATAAATGACTAGATTCAGATATATGAATTTATTAAGAAGAGGAGAGGGGTAAGATATTAACAATTGATCAATAGATAATTAATAAGAGAATTAATAAATGCGAATTCAAGATTGCTATATTATATTATTATATTCATTCTTTTTTTCTATAATAAATACTACTTATATATTATGATTTATATTATGATTATGTTCTATATTGAATATTCAATTGTGTTCTATATTTCTTTGTGTATGTGTATTTATGATTTTATGATTAAGGATAAACGATTAATAGTGAGTATTTTAGCAGTTTCAATGAATTACTATATAAACTATATAAAGAATAAATAAAATTGATATTATATAAGCCCGCTTAGCTCAGAGGTTAGAGCATCGCATTTGTAATGCGATGGTCATCGGTTCGACTCCGATAGCTGGCTTTTCTCTATTTGTTTGACTTTCATAATGTCTTTCTGCAATAGAAATCTAATCTATATTTCAAATTAAAAAAGCTTTTTCTATTTTTTTTTAAGTCCATAATGATCTATTATATCAACGTAGGAACTAAAAAATGATCAAAAAATTATAGGTCTTAGATATCTGCAGAAAAAAAATAAAGGACCCATATTTTCTTTTTTTTTCTATTTCAATTATACATAGATGTATTCAAACAGACATTTATATATCTAAATATAAATATATCTAAATATAAATAGAAGAAATAGATTTATCAAAATAAAATAAAGTAAGATACTTTCCGGATATGGATAAAATGAATCTCATTTTTTCTTTTTTGTAGTCAAATACTTAAATAGATTTCGATTCATTTCTCATATCTTTATTCTTTAGTTCAGTTTGAATTGATGTTTATGAAAATTTTCACAATATCAATAAAATAAATAAGGAGTATTTATGTCGCGTTACCGAGGGCCTCGTTTCAAAAAAATACGCCGTCTGGGGGCTTTACCGGGACTTACTAGTAAAAGGCCTAGAGCTGGAACCAATCTTAGAAACCAATCGCGCTCCGGTAAAAAATCTCAATATCGTATTCGTTTAGAAGAAAAACAAAAATTGCGTTTTCATTATGGCCTTACAGAACGACAATTGCTTAAATATGTACGTATCGCGCGAAAAGCCAAAGGATCCACAGGTCAGGTTTTACTACAATTACTTGAAATGCGTTTGGATAACATCCTTTTTAGATTGGGTATGGCTTCGACTATTCCCCAAGCCCGACAATTCATTAATCATAGACATATTTTAGTGAATGACCATATAGTAAATATACCAAGTTATCGCTGCAAACCCCGAGATATTATTACAGTGCGAGATGAACAACAATCGAGAACTATGGTTCAAAATTATCTTGATTTGTCCCCACATGAGGAATTGCCAAAACATTTGACTCTTCATCGATTCGAATATAAAGGATTCGTCAATCAAATAATAGATAGTAAATGGGTCGGTTTAAAAATAAATGAATTGCTGGTTGTAGAATATTATTCTCGTCAGACTTAGACCTAACTAAAAGGATTCAGGAAATTTTCCTCCCTTTTTATAATGAATGGAATAGAATAAGCAAAGAGAAAGGGAACAAAAATCAGAGGTTTGACCCGGATATTTTTCTCCCATTCATTTATGAAGAATTGATAGGGAGATTTTCATTCTTTAAAAAATCTTTGCAGTATTTTACATATCACATCAATTACAAATTGAGAATAAAATAAATATATATAAAGGAAAGATCTAATTGTTGTATGTAATAGTGGTATCCTTTTAGATTTGATACATTATTGCAAATCAAATTAGTGAATGAGATGAAAGTATGGGACGGAAAGAGAGGGATTCGAACCCTCGGTAAACAAAAGCCTACATAGCATTTCCAATGCTACGCCTTGAACCACTCGGCCATCTCTCCTACATAAGCATTATTATTATGACTCAAAAACTAAGTGAATAGCGAGTCATTCATATTATATTGTTGGATAGGTATGTACAATGAATTCTAACTCTAAAACTATAAAATAAAAAAAAAATAGAAAAACTTTCATCATAGAATAATTTTTCTTCTTTATCATAAGAGAGAATATAATTAAATCAAAATTTCTCGAATTATTTGATTCTTAAACTTCGAGTAAATGGGAACCGCTCTTTGCATTACTGCTGTATTTAGATGAAATCAAATCAGAATCAAATATTCATCTTTTTGTTTTTTATTTATATGAATTCCTACAAAATAAATATAAAATCAACAAGATAAAAAAAATATTTTTATCTTTTTATAATTTATAATATGAATAATTTATCTAATTCTATTCACATATATATGAATATATTAATCTTAATATATTAAGATTAATAATTTCATAATATTTAAGTATTTTTTATGTTATTTCATAATGTACAAATCCTTTTTTGTTGTGGGATCATTTTCTCACAATAGATAATTCAAAGAATTATAGAATGGATTACTAACTATGCCTAGATCGCGGATAAATGGAAATTTTATTGATAAGACCTTTTCAATTGTAGCCAATATCTTATTACGAATAATTCCCACAACTTCAGGAGAAAGGGAGGCATTTACCTATTATAGAGATGGTGTGATTTGATTTATTTTTTTCTACTCTAAGTCTTCAAATAAATAGATAGAATTCGGGATAGAAATCAAAAAGATTATTGAAATAAATCTACGCTTGTTGGGGGTGAAGTTTGTAAATAAATCAATTCCTTCTATCGTGTATTCCCGATTAATGCAGCCTCTGATGCTTCAATTTTAATTTGAGTATTGAGCGAAAGGTGACACCTATTGGTTCTGCGTTACAGGTCAATCTGAATCCATTAATACTAATAGGTGGCATAGGGAAAAATTCACTACGCCTAGGAATCAACAAAAAAAACTTTGTTATTTTTATTTATTTGTTATTTAAATTAAATAAACCCTTTTCCTTTTGGGGATCGGAATTAAAAAAAAATGGTTAGGACAACAAACATCCATCTCGTTTGTATTTTGGATACCCATATAACCATCAAAGACTGTTGAAGTGACTAATTCCCATAAATGAAGAGGCGTTGGAAACAAAGAAATTGTTGGAGTTACTTTTTTATCTATCTAGTATGACCCGCTTGATGTTAAGAAAATAAAAAGATCTTTTGCAGGAAGGTTGGCTAGATATTTTTTTTTAACACTAGCCCCGCTCAATTGATAATGAAACTATTTCAATTTTTTTATTCCCCTTTTCCATATATTACTGGATTTTCATTATGCACATACATAAAGGAGGAGGAGCCGTATGAGGTGAAAATCTCATGTACGGTTCTGTAGCGGAGATTCGTTGAATCGAATGACGACCGTAACGGATGTCGGCTCAATCAGAAGGAAATTATGCGGAGGCTTTACAAAATTATTATGAAGCTATGCGACTAGAAATTGATCCCTATGATCGAAGTTATATACT